TCCACATCCCCCTGACCAAATCCGCCCACATTGGGATTACTCGTTAATGGTTGATCAAGTTTGATAGATTCACCCTCTGAAACAAGAAGTTCTGGTCCTGGAGGTATAATATCAATCACTTCGCGGCCATCCGATGCATCTACTATAGTTATTTCATATCCCCCCTTTTCTTTTCGTATGATTTTGTTTACTATACCTGCTGCTGTAGCATTATAAACATTATTATTACTCTTGCTCCCGTCGGGATAAATCTGCCCCCTTCCCCTGTTCCCGCCTACGTATATGGGATATTTTAAGAAGTGAACATCTCTCTTAGTAGCGGGATCGGGGGAAAGAATAGGAAAGGTGATTTCATTATATTTCTGACCAGGAACAGGGCCTACCACAAGAATATTTTTTTTAGTGGGACGATAGCTTTGAAAAGACAGATTACCTATCTTTTCTTTAATCTCAGGCGAGATACGATCGGGGGGAGCCAATTCAAACCCCTCTGGTAAAATAAGAACAGCCCCCACATTCAAAGCCCCCTTTTTACCATTAGCAAGAACTTGTTTCACTTGCGTATCATAAGGAATTCGAACAACTGCTTCAAATACAGTATCAGGAAGTACCGCTTGTGGAACCTCGATATCCACGGGCTTATTAGCTAAATGGCAATTGGCACATACAATACGGCCAGTAGCTTCTCGCGGATTTTCATAACCCTGCTGTGCAAAAATGGGATATGCATTTGAAATGGGTGCTCGAGTTATTATATATATCATGAGCGATACGGAAATGGATCGAGTAATCTCTTCCTTTATCCAAGAAAAGGCATTTCTAGTTTGCATGGTCCAATCGTTGATCCTGAAAAGTTCTACAATAAAATTAGGTCGGTCACTAGTATAGTTCCCTATCCATGATTCTGCTATGTACTGAAATAATTTTACTGGAATATAGGAGGAATCCCCTGGATGGGTAGAAAGAAAAAGAAAAGAATAAGTCAATTTTTGAATGTTTGGTTTTTGTACAAAATAACAAACTTTATAATTGGATCAGTGGATCATTTTTTCAGTCATTCATTGAATGATAAATCACTACAAGTGACGGAGATACACGATTTAAATAACGGAAAATCCAATATTTTAAAATTGTATCTAGAATGACTGGAAAAGTGGAAACAAGACCGGATATAATTTGATCATTATGAGCAAATCCAAAATCTTTATAGACAGAACCAATCATTAGTTCCCAACCATGGGTAGAATGGAATCCTATACATAAATCAGTTAATAAAAGAATAGAAAAAGCTTTTATTGTGTCGCTTAAGTTATATAGGAATTCTTGAACCCAAGAGTTAAGAATAATAAGTTCTTGATTACCTAGAATAGAATAACCACTTAAAATAACGAAACAGATTATATTTGTCGAGAAGTGCAAAATCGTATGGATACGATCTTCGTTGTGCGTCTTGATCAATTGGATCGTTTCTTTGTAGATTCCGATACGAAGGTTTTGTAGACGTGTTTCCGGGTATTCCTTTATCATTTCATCCAAGAGTAAGAGTTCCTCTAATTCTATGAATTTTTTTAGAATACTCTTTTCTTGAATATCATTCAAGAAAATTTCGGATTGTCTAGTATTCGACCAATTAGTAACCCAAGCTTCCATATTTTTCTTAAATGAGAAAGAGATCCACCAGGGCAAAAAGACTATAGATGTAAGATATAGAAGGGGAATGAATGCTTTCTTTTTTGCCATTTTTCGTCTTTAATGAACTCAGCTTCACCTCATTCGTGAACTCTATATGATAAGAATATTTCTATCAAGCATAAGTTCTATTACAAGTCATAGAGCCTATAAATCTATTCTCACGTTTTTTTTATTTGCAATTCGGGAGTTAGTTTTTGAATTTAGAAAGAATACACAAATAGAATAAGAAAAAAAAAAAAAAAGAGTCTACTTCCAATTCGAATGAAGAAAAAAGATATTGTTTCCAAAGATATCAATTGCTAAAATTCGAAGCAATTGCCCCTTTCGATGAATGCATGAAAGAGCACTTCAAGTAATGAATATTAGTCGGATTTCGAAACGAAAGAACACCCTTAAAAAAAAATTCTTGAAGTGCTCTTTCATGCATTCATTTTTCAGTTCATTTTTTTTTCAAAATACTTCAATTGGTACACGCAAGAAATAGGCCAATTCCGCCGCTTTTTGTTCAATTTCTCGTGGAGTCAAATTCTCGTCAGTACGAGTCAAGGGAATGACCCCCTGTCCTCTGATTTCCATATAAAGGACACGACGAGTATAAATACCCTCTTTAACTTCTATTCTGATGGACTGAATGTCTTTCATAAGGAATCGGAAAAAGATACGACGATTTTTTCCAGGAAATCCCCAACGAAAAATACACACTATTCCCTCTTTTCTATCGAATCGATCATAACCACTACCTACATTCCACGAAATTGTACACCACAAATAGGAGCTAATAAAGAGACCAGCGATTCCATAGAAAGACATCACGATCCCTTGTGGAAAAAAAAGAATTTGCTGAGACGGAAATAAAGATAGCAAATTCCTACCAAGATAACTCGAAGTTCCAACCAATAAGAACCCTAATGAACCTAAAAAAAGGATAAGGGCCCAGCAGAAATTACTTGTTTTTCGAGACCCCGTTATAAGTTCTATCCATATACGTTCTGATCGCCAACCCATATTAGATCCAGTTGTATTTTATTGGAATTGGGAAAATAACCCAACCAAATGAATTTGACTTTACTTTTCCTTGTTTCCGAAGTAACTCTCATCAACTAGCACTATTCTGATGTAAACCTTTAGGAGTAATTCATCGAATTGCTTCTAGATCTAAAAAAATAGATGAGATTTGTCCCTACTGCCGCCCGTATCTAAAAAATCTTGTTTTTTTGAACATGAAGAAATAAAGAAGCCATTGCAATTGCCGGAAATACTAGGCCCACTAAGGGCACAAAAATAGAGGGTAAGTTGTTGAAAGTTGTCATAGAATGGGTACCTCGATTTAATATTTGTACCTGTTATTTTTTTATTGTTCTATTAATATTTAAGATTTTTTCCTGTTATTGTTATAATTATAAAGATCTTTTATAATCACTAGAATTCATATATACTTATACTAAGTCTATTTTCATATAGAATTATATATAGAATTATACTAAGTATATCTAAGTGTTTAGAATTCTAATACTAATTAGAATTCTAAACTAATAAACTAATATAATTAGAATATATATAATTAATAAATATAATTAAATAAATATAATTAGTTAATTAATAATAAAAATATAAAAAATATATATTAAAAAATATATATAATATATTCTAAATATTCATAAAAAAAATATAAATATAAAAGAGCAAAAAACCAAATTTAATAATTTAAAGCTCTACTTGATTTAATTTTGAGTCAAAGGAAAGAAAGCATGGAGCTGAAATAACTCACTAAGAACGCCCTTTAAAGGATTACGCGGTACGATTGAATCAAATAAGCCCTTATGGAATAAATATTCCGCCGCTTGTGACCCTTCAGGTACTGTCTTATTCAATGTTTGCTCAATTACTCTTTTACCTGCAAATGCAATGTAAGCATTGGGTTCGGCAATAATGATATCCCCCAACATACCAAAACTAGCTGTCACCCCACCAGTAGTAGGAGATGTAAGGATCGAGACATAGAATAACTTTTTATTTGCTTGATAATCATGTAAAGCGGAAGATATTTTAGCCATTTGCATCAAGCTCAAACTTCCTTCTTGCATACGTGCTCCTCCAGAAGCACATACTAGAACAAGAGGTAAAAATTGATTAGCAGCATATTCGATCAAACGGGTGATTTTCTCACCTACTACGGATCCCATACTACCCCCCATAAACTGAAAATCCATAACCCCAATTGCTACGGGAATACCATTTAGTTGACCTGTGCCTGTTTGAACAGCCTCAGTTAATCCTGTCTTTCTTTGATAAGAATCAATACGATCTTTATAAGGTTCCTCTTCCGAATGAAATTCAATGGGATCCACAGGGACCATGTCTTCATCCATCGGATTCCAAGTACCTGGATCAATCAAAAGTTCGATTCTATCTGAACTGCTCATTTTCAAATGATATCCACAGTGTTCACAAATATTCATTTGTGATTTCAAAAATTTCTTATAATTTAATCCATAACAATTTTCGCATTGAATCCACAAATGTCTGTATTTTTTAGTTTCATCTAGATCATTAGAACTATCTCTTCTAGTTAAATCACTATCACTCCTATCATTCGTGCGAGTTATTATACTGGAACTCTCGCTTTCACTACTCTTTCTGCCTTTACCACAAATGTAACTATAAATGTAACTGTCATTGTATTTGTCACTATCACCTAAAATGTAACTATCAATACAGATTTGAGAACGAAGATAACTGTCAATGCAATTATTAATGTGATTATTCCAACTATATTTAGTATCATACATATAATGATCGTAGTCGGGATCCTCACTCTTAGATACATTATTCAGATAGCTGGAATTCTTATAACTATAAAAAAAACTTTCTAGTTCACTTAGAAAAGAATGATCATTATCAATCTCAAAAATTTGATTTTCAATATCAAAATATATGGAATAACTGTCCCTATTACTATCCCTAACTAAAAAAGTGTCATCAGATATGAAATTCCGAATGTTCCCAACGCCGACTAAAGAATCAACATTACTGTAACTAGAATTGTCACTATCACTCCAACTCTGAATGTTTTTATCCATATCAGTTATAATCGGATCTTCACTTACACTGGTATTTTCAATAGGACCAAAACTATCCATTGATTTACTTAGCCCACACCTGTATTCTAACTCCCTGTTAAACAACATCGAATTGAACCACCATTTTTCCATAGAGCTTTCTTGCCTCTATTTACATGAAAATACAATAGATGAATAGTCATTCGATGAAAAATCTTTTGAATATCTCATTTCCTATCATAAGCATAT